AAACAGGTAGCTGGAAAATTAAAATTGGAATTGGCTCAATTCGCTGAATTAGAAGCCTTTGCCCAATTTTCTTCTGATCTCGATAAAGCTACTCAGAATCAATTGGCAAGAGGTCAACGATTGCGTGAGTTACTGAAACAATCCCAATCAGCCCCTCTCACAGTGGAAGAACAGATAATGACCATTTATACCGGAACAAATGGTTATCTGGATGGATTAGAAATTGGACAAGTAAGAAAATTTCTCGTTCAGTTACGCACTTACTTAAAAACGAATAAACCTCAGTTCCAAGAAATCATATCCTCTACCAAGACATTAACCGCTGAAGCAGAAAGCTTTTTGAAAGAAGGTATTCAAGAGCAACTGGAACGTTTTCTACTTCAGGAGAAATTATAAAAAAAGAAATGGATCATTCTGTTTTTTGATTCTTTAGTCAATTTTATTTTTTAATTAAATTTTTAATAAATTCTATAAATAGAAGTATATTTATATCTATATTGATATTGCGTCCAATAGGATTTGAACCTATACCAAAGGTTTAGAAGACCTATGTCCTATCCATTAGACAATGGACGCTTTTCGCTTTTTTTTACTTTCCAATTGTTAAAAAAAAAAAAAAAGAATGGGCTAAATCTTTTTAGCAATTGTGTATTGAAGTAAATTCAATACACAATTGCTATTAGACAATTCTAATAGAGAAAATTGTCTCGGGCAATTTAGAGCGGGTAGCGGGAATCGAACCCGCATCGTTAGCTTGGAAGGCTAAGGGTTTTAGTCGACGTCGATTGATTATTTTTATATTTTTAACGTCTCTAATTCAAAACCGAACATGAAACTTTGGTTTCATTCGGCTCCTTTATGTTATGGTGGATGTAGAAATTCCCAAATAAAAAAAGACGGTAACGAAATTAAAATCAAAATTCGACCCATAACATCTATGTTAGCTTTTTTCTTCTGTCTGGGTGCTTTCACAGAAACTTTGGCTTTCTAGATGATCCTTCTAGAAGATAGAAAAAGAGAACTCGAACAATCTTTCTAGTTACTTCGTTCTTTATTTATATTTAACGGAATCCTTAGGAAAAGTATTTTGTTTCCACCGAGCTAAAACAATATAATATGTCGATGTCTTTAGTAAACCAAAGTTCTCGTTTAATAGCTATTTTGCTTCAATTTTTTCTATACCAAACAATGAATAGAACTGAAGATTTAGTTACGATTAGAAAGAAACTTTTCTAGCTTTATCCATGGATCCTCTTGTTATACTTATTGAATTGTAAATAGTCATCCAATTCAAAAATTATGTTTCGGAATTTCATAATCCAAATTTACAATTTATTAAATTCTTTGGATATAAATTACGAGAATCTATAATCTTCCTTGAATCTTTCATTGAAAGGTAAAGGGCTAAATCCTTTTAAGAAATAAAGTTTTTGATCGGAAGATTAATCAAACCGAGAGACCCTTTAACTATTAAAGGGATTAAAGGAACGAATCACACTTTTACCACTAAACTATACCCGCTACAATGCAATTATTGCATATAAATTGACCTTTTGTCGAACAAAGTAATTGGGAGTGTAATAAAAAAAAGATGCAAAAAAATTCTAAAATTCGAGCGTAGACTTAATAAAATTAAGTAAATTAAGTAAAGGCGGATTCTTTTTTTTTTTTCAATTTCAGATCTTTTTTGTCTAAAAATTCATCGGATGAGTCTTTTTAACTTTAACAAAAAAAGGCCCGGCTGGGGACTGACCAGGCCAGGCTATTAAAATAAAAACGATCTTTTCCTTGTGTTTGGACGAGACAAAATAAAAAAAGGATTCTCTATTTCTATTATTGTGGTTTTATTTATTTCTCTTTAGAGTTCTAGCCTTTTCTTTATCTAATCTTTATCTACATTTTTTATGTAAATATAATTACTGAGAAAGTTCTATAAAAAAAGTTATATAAGAGTAATTAATATATATTATATATATAAATATATGATAAATATATTTATATAATAAAATATAAATTATATCTAATAAAATATAGAAAATCTAATAAAATATAGAAAATGAAAAAAATATATATAATATAACGAAATAATCTATAAAAAAAAAATAAAACTTTTTAAGAATAAAGCGGAGAAGGTTTTTTCAAGCCTTTTTTTTTTTCTAATGGAACCTAATAAGTATCCCTTGTCGATTAGGAGAGATGGCTGAGTGGACTAAAGCGTTGGATTGCTAATCCATTGTACGAGTTAATCGTACCGAGGGTTCGAATCCCTCTCTTTCCCTTTCTCCTTTTGATGATGTGTAATAGATAAAATCCTAATAAAATTGAGCATTTCCGTTAATTAAATAAAGCAATAAAAAACCTTTCTTTTTTATTCTTCACGTCCTGGATTACGCCCTGGATCATTAGATAGGAATCCAAATATGAAGAGAGAAACAAAGAATATAACTACAGTGTATACAAAAAGTTTAAGAGTAAGCATTACACAATCTCCAAGATCTTACTTAAAAAAAAAGAGAATAGATTCTCTATTTTTATACCAAATATATAATTTTGGTACCAATAAATCAAGTGATTTCTTTTTTTTTCTAGAAAACGAAAATAAAAAAAAAAAGGTTTTCCGAAAGTCATTTGTAATAAGATAATAGTATAATAGTGGAGTCTTTCATATTCAAACAGATTTGTATACCAACATCTAGATATTTTTTTTGATGAACGCGAATCTAATTAGGTTCTTTATTTTAGAGAAAAGAGGAGAAATTTTAGGAAATAGAATGATCCAGATTTAGTATGGCTACCAAAAAAATGCAATGTTTGAATTGAGAGTTCGTTCATGCGTCAAGATTTTTTTGATCTTTTTAATTGTTGGAAGAATAAAACTCGTAAATTTTTCTAAGACAGTATTAAGAATTTCATCGAAAACTGACAGCTGCTTGCCAAACAAAGGCTAAGAGAAGAAAGAAAAGAGGTATTACGGGCATCACATCTACGATTGGATTCAAAAAGGCGTAGGCCTCCGGCAATTTGGCGACTAAAAAGGTGCTTGAAAAAAGGGCAGAGTTAAAGATCAAATTAAATATATTAAGCATAACAAAAATTGGTGTTCTTGTGGATAATTTAATTTTGATTGAGTTAATATATTTTTTATATAAGGAAAAAAATAAAGAAAGATAGTCTAAAAAGACTTTGTTGAACTTACTCAATCAAAAATCCTTTCATTCTCTTATGAGAACGAAAGAAATAATATTTTCATACAATATCTTAATTGAATTCTATGTAATGATCAATAAAGTAAGTTTTCTTTGATATCTACACGTGTCAAAACTCTAGCACCAATGTAATCTATATTTAATTTGGGCTTAAATTTAATTGACGAACAACCAATAGCAATATTACTCTTTTAGTAGTCTTGAATATAAAAATAGAAATGGGGCGTAGCCAAGCGGTAAGGCAACGGGTTTTGGTCCCGCTATTCGGAGGTTCGAATCCTTCCGTCCCAGAGTACAGTCATTACGGAATCAATCTTCGATTGCCTTTGTACACAAACTTTCTTTTTCTGTTTAAAAAAAAAATCAAATATTTTTTTACGAATAAAATATTGAAACGAAACGAAGAATCAACTTCTTTTTCATCATTTCAACCGAAGTCAACAAAATATATTTGCTTTTTTTATTTGTGTGTGATGCGAGTAAGTAAGGTAGAACCGTAGATTCTAAGAGTTTTAATTAACTAGATATATATATTTATATATATATATAAATATATATTTCTATTCAAATTTATATTTTACATATATACAAACATATATACAATCTAATATGGGATTCATTTGAATTCTGACTGAACCTTTTACGCGTAAATTCACTATTACATTCATAGAGAAAGAAAAAGTATATATTACGATATACTGACTGAACTATGACTATTCATGATTCCATAATTGAATCAATTACACAAACTCGAGGAATGGTATGGTAAAACTTCGTTTAAAACGATGTGGTAGAAAGCAACGTGCGACTTGAATTGAAGGACATTATCTGCTGTGGATTTTTTTTTGATCCGCCACTTTTTATATAGGTGCTCTTGGCTCGACATTTTGTGTTCTATTTTGCTATAGTCCTACACTTTTTTGGAATATAAAAAAGAGTACAGGATGTAGCTCGAGGAGAATAGCAAGTTTTGAGTCCTTTCGCAGGAGTAAGGATCTAGGGTTAGTGCGAATCAATAAGTTGGAACAACTTCGTAAGTCTTTTTTTTTTTTTATATATATATTGAAAAAAAGTCCTTTCAAGCAATTTTACAATGGAAAAGGAAATTTTCTTAAAATTGTAAAATTCTTTGAATCAAAAGTCTATCATCCGTGGATCAAGCGTTTGTATGATTCTTTGATAGAAAGAAAAGAAATCATAAACAAAATAAGGGGCTTGTTGCTGCCCTTTTTTAATAAAACGATTCAAGATCACCGAAATTATGTCTAAACCCAAAGATTCCAAGTAAGGATAAAGAATCCGGAAACAAGGAAATCCAGTTTTCAATTGTTTGAACAACTAAATCAAAATGAAGAATCAAAATTGATTCTCAAAAATAAGACAAAAAAAAAAAAGGGCTTAGAAACTACTCAAAAAAAAGAGTACTTAAGGATTCTCTGTTGAGATATTTGAGAGTTATTTAACTTGAGTTAGGAGAGTACGAATGGTACGAATGAACGTTTTTTATGGAAAAAACTATTTAGGATTTCAATACTGGCTAAGTTTTTTAGTTATTGACTTTTTTTTCTCGAGCCGTACGAGGCCAAAGCCTCTTATACATTTCTACATTTCGAGGGGGGGTATTATTCATATACATCTATCCCAATGAGCCGTTTATCGAATCGTTGCAATTGATGTTCGATCCCGAAGAGAAGGAAGAGATCTTCGGAAAGTGGGTTTTTATGATCCGATAACTAATCAAACTTATTTAAATCTTCCTGCTATTCTCGATTTCCTTAAAAAAGGCGCTCAACCAACAAGAACAGTTCATGATATTTCAAAGAAGGCAGGTATTTTTACGGAATTAAGTCTTAATAAAACGAAATTAAATTAATGAAATATAAAAAAGAGGATGTGAAAGACTCATATATAGCTTGATATCAAACTTTATCTACTCTTTTCTTTCCTCCTATTTCGCTTACATCAATCATATTTATTTTGATTTATTAGAATTTCTATTTATTATTAGTATTCATCCTAAGGTACGAATACTAATAAAATACCCTGCTAACAAATACTATGTTTTATAATCATAAACAAATTTATGAAAAAAAAATTTATCTTTTTATCTATAGAAATTATCATTTTTGTATAAATCAAAAATTATACTCTATAGAAAATAGAAAATAATACTGTTATATAAAAAAATATATGAATTATTCATATATATATAAAATATATATAAAAATATATTAATTATTCATTATTCATAACAAATTAAAGTCCATCAAAAATGGGTCTAAAAAAGTATAAAAAGATTTGCGATTACCCTAATTGGCTTAGTTTTCATTCATTGTATGAACTAACAAACCAAGGGATTAAGCTTTTTTATTTATTTTTTCTATTCTTTTCGCTATATGAAAAATTCACAACCATATTGACAACAGTGTATCGACCAAATATAATTCTCTCATAGAGAATATAGATCTATTTATCCCTGACGCACACATGACTGGATTTTTTTTTTTTTTATTCTGGTTGTATCTACATATTTGCAGTACTTTCTTTTTTTTTGGGGGGGTTGCTAACTCAACGGTAGAGTACTCGGCTTTTAAGTGCGACTAGCATCTTTTACACATTTGTATGAAGAAAAGGATTCGTCCAGATCTGCGGTAGAGTTTGTAAGACCACGACTGATCCTCAAAGGAATGAATGGAAAAAATAGCATGTCGTATCAAGGGAGAATTCAGATAAAATTTTTTTGCTTTCCTGATCGGTACAACCTTGTTTTCGGTGTCGAAAAAAAAAAAAGGGAATTCCAATTTGGGTCGAGTGAATAAATATAAATGGATGGATAAAAAAACCAGTTTTTCTGATCCCAGGAAAAAAAAAGAAACGAGCTTCCATTCGTAATTTGAAAAATTACTCGATCTAATTAAATGTTAAAAAAAGATTAGTGCCTAATACGGGTATGGGAAGGAATTTTTTTCTTGCATGTTATTCTCAATTTTTCATGAGTCCTAATTATTTTTTCCCTAGTCCGTTTGGGTTAGGTTGGAGATGGATGTGTAAAAGAAGCAGTATATTGATAAAAATCTATATATTTCCAAAATCAAAAGAGCGATTAGGTTAAAAAAATAAAGGATTTCTAATCATCTTGTTTTATTATTCTATAATATAACGAACAGAAACCTATTAAAGATAGAGAATCCGATCAGCGGTTTACCTGTTTATGAGGTATCTATTGCTTTTGTAGTCTAATACCTTAATTTTGACTGTATCGCACTATGTGTCATTTGAGAACTCAAGAAAATAAAGACTTTACTTTCAGTTCAAATATAATTTCAATCCAAATGGAAAAATTTCAAGGATATTTAGAGTTCGATGGGGCTCGACAACATAGTTTTCTATATCCACTTTTTTTTCGGGAGTATATTTATGTACTTGCTTATGATCATGGTTTAAATAGATTAAAGAGAAATTGCTCTATTTTCTGGGAAAAAGCAGATTATGACAAAAAATATAGTTCACTAATTGTCAAACGCTTAATTTTGCGAATGTATGAACAGAATCCGTCGATTATTTCCACTAAGGATTTGAATCAAAATATCCTTTTTGGGCATACCGATCTTTTCTATTATCAAATGATATCTGTTTTATTTGCAGTGATTGTAGAAATTCCGTTTTCCCTAAGATTAGGATCCTCTTTCGAAGGAAAACAATTACAAAAATCTTATAATTTACAATCAATTCATTCAATATTTCCCTTTTTAGAAGACAAATTATCACATTTTAATTATGTGTTAGATGTACTAATACCTTACCCCATCCATCTAGAAATCTTGGTTCAAACCCTACGTTACCGGGTAAAAGATGCCTCTTCTTTGCATTTTTTTCGGTTCTGTCTACACGAGTATTGCAATTTTAATAATTTTTATATAAAAAAAAAATCAATTTTGAATCCAAGATTTTTTTTGTTCTTATATAATTCTTATGTATGTGAATACGAATCCATCTTTTTTTTTCTACGCAAGCGGTCTTCTCATTTAAGATCGACATCTTATGAAGTCCTTTTTGAGCGAATTTTTTTCTATCGAAAACTACAACACTTTTTAAAAGTCTTTGTTAATAATTTTTCGGCGATCCTAGGGTTGCTCAAGGATCCTTTCATCCATTATGTTAGATATCACGGAAAATGCATTCTTGCAACAAAAGATACGCCGCTTCTGATGAATAAATGGAAATATTATTTTGTTAATTTATGGCAATTTTATTTTTCCGTATGGTTTCAATCGCAAAAGGTCAATATAAATCA